TATCTCTTCCTTCTCCGAGCTCGGGTTATGGAAGAAGGAACCGAGAAGGAGGTATCAGCAACAACCGGTTTTATTACGGGACAGCTCATGATGTTTCTATCAATTTGTTATGCGCCTCTGCATCTAGCATTGGGTAGACCCCATACAATAACTGTCCTAGTTCTACCGTATCTTTTGTTTCATTTCTTCTGGAACAATAACAATCAAAAAGGTTTTTTTGATTATGGATCTACTACCATAAATTTTATGCGTAATCTCAGCATGAAATGGGTATTCCTGAATAATCTTATTTTTCAATTATTCAACCATTTTCTTTTACCAAGCTCAACGTTAACCAGATTAGTCAACATTTCTATGTTTCGATGCAATAACAAGATTTTATTTGTAACAAGTAGTTTTGTTGGTTGGTTAATTGGTCACATTTTATTCATGAAATGTGTTGGATTGTTATTATTCTGGATACGGAAAAACCATTCTATTCAATCTAATAAGTACTTTGTGTCAGAATTTAAAAATTATATGGCTCAAGTCTTTAGTATTCTCTTATTTATCACCTGTGTCTACTATTTAGGCAGAATGCCATCGCCTATTGTCACTAAAAAACTGAAAGTGAAAGAAAACAAAAAATCAAAAAGAAAGAAAGAAAGTGAGGAAGAAAGCGATGTAGAAAGAAAGAAAGAAAGTGAGGAAGAAAGTGATGTAGAAAGAAAGAAAGAAAGTGAGGAAGAAAGTGAGGAAGAAAGTGAGGAAGAAAGCGATGTAGAAAGAAAGAAAGAAAGTGAGGAAGAAAGTGAGGAAGAAAGTGAGGAAGAAAGTGAGGAAGAAAGCGATGTAGAAAGAAAGAAAGAAAGTGAGGAAGAAAGTGAGGAAGAAAGTGAGGAAGAAAGCGATGTAGAAAGAAAGAAAGAAAGTGAGGAAGAAAGTGAGGAAGAAACAAAGAAAGAAGAAGAAACAAATTTGGAAACGAAGAAGACTAAACACGAACAAGGGGGATCCGCCGAAGAAGACCCTTCAGAGATCCGGGTGAATAGAAATAGAAAGGAAAAAACAAAAAATGAATTAAAGTTTCACTTTAATGTTAATGAGACATGCTATAAAGATAGCCCAGTTTACGAAGATTCTTATCTTGATACCCATCAAGATAATTGGGAATTTGGAAAACTGAAGAAAAAAAAAAACACTTGTCTCCGATTTGGATTTGGATTTGAAAAACCTTTTCTTACGTTTCTTTTCGATTATAACCGATGGAATCGTCCATTGCGATATATAAAAAATAATCAATTTGAAAATGCTATACGAAATGAAATTTCACAATATTTTTTTGATACGTGTCCAAGTGATGGAAAACAAAAAATGTCTTTTACATATCTACCAAGTTTATCAACCTTTTCGGAAATGATAGAGCGAATAATTTCTTTGTACACAACGAAAAAACTATGCCACGAAGACCAATATAATTATTGGGTTTCTACTAATGAACAAAAAAAGTACAACTTGAAAAATGAATTAATAAGTCGAATCGAAGGTTTAGAAAAAGGATTCCTTGTTCTCGATATGTTTGAAAAAAGGACTAGATTCTATAATGATGAAAATGAACAAGAATGCCTGCCCAAAATGTATGATCCTTTTTTGAACGGACCCTATCGAGGAACAATCATAGAGGATTCTATAGAGGATTCTATAGAGGATTCTATAGAAATGTTTTGCATAAATAAAATGAATGACCCACTTCCTAATAATTATAATTCTCGAGAATTTGAACATCAAAAGAATCCGATAGAAGAAGAAATAGAAGAAATAAGTGAAATAGAAGAAATAAGTGAAATAGAAGAAGAAATAGAAGAAGAAATAGAAGAAGAAATAGAAGAAATAAGTGAAATAGAAGAAATAAGTGAAATAGAAGAAATAAGTGAAATAGAAGAAGAAATAGAAGAAGAAATAGAAGAAATAAGTGAAATAGAAGAAATAAGTGAAATAGAAGAAATAAGTGAAATAGAAGAAATAAGTGAAATGGTTTCTCAATGGTTATACAAATTGGACGACGCCGAGGATTTGGAGGAGCAGGCGGAAGCGAAAGCGAAAGCGAAAGCGAAAGCGGAAGAGGAAGAGGAAGAGGAAGAGGAAGAGGAAGATAAAGATAAAGATAAAGATAAAGATAAAAAAAAGGAAGAGGAAGAGGAAGATCCTGATATTCGCCCAAGAAAAGCCAAACGTGTGGTAATTTTTAATAATAAGGATCTAAAGGCCAATTCTGATACTACTAATACTACTACTAGTGATACTAGTGAGAAGAAGAATGCCCAAGATAAAAAAGATAAAAAAGATGAGGAAGACGAGGAAGAACTGGCTTTGATACGTTACTCTCAACAATCAGATTTTAGTCGGGATCTCATAAAAGGATCCGTGCGTGCTCAAAGACGCAAAATAGTTATTTCTGAAATGTTTCAAGCAAATGTGCATTCCCCACTTTTTTTGGATCGAATAGACAAAACATTTTTTGTTTCTCCTTTTGATATTTCGAAAATTACAAATATAATTTTTAGGAACTGGGTTGGTAGAGAATCAGAATTTCAAATTTCTGATTTTGAGGAGGAAAAAGCAAACGAAAAAGACGAAAAAGACAAAAAAGACAAAAAAGACAAAAAAGACAAAAAAGACAAAAAAGACAAAAAAGACAAAAAAGACAAAAAAGACAAAAAAGACAAAAAAGACAAAAAAGACAAAAAAGACAAAAAAGACAAAAAAGACAAAAAAAAGGAAGAAGACAAAAAAGACAAAAAAGACAAAAAAAAGGAAGAAGAGGAAGAAGAAAAAGATCGCCGGAGAATAATATCCGAAACTTGGGATGCCCTTATGCTTACTCAAATAATAAGAGGGTCGATGTTAGTAACCCAATCTTTTCTTAGAAAAAACATCGTATTACCTTTATTGATAATAGCTAAAAATGTAGGCCGTATGTTATTATTCCAATTCCCCGAGTGGTACGAAGATTTTAAGGCATTGAATAAAGAAATGCATATTAACTGCACCTACAACGGTGTTCCATTATCAGAAACAGAATTTCCTAAAGATTGGTTAGCAGACGGGATTCAGATAAAGATTCTATATCCTTTCTGTTTGAAACCTTGGCGAGGAGCTAAAATTAAAGTACGGTCTGGTCATAGAGATTCAATGAAAGAAAAAAAAAACAAAAATTGTTTTTTAACAATATGGGGAAAGGAAGCGAAAGTTCCCTTTGGTTCTCCCCGAAAACGATTTTCTTTTTTTAAACCCATTTCTCAAGAAATCGACAAAACAATTGGAAAGGTTCAAAATCAATTTTCTATATTTATATTTATATTTCTAAGATTTTTAAAAGAAAGAATAAAATGGGCTTTACTAATTTCAAAAGTAATAAAAGTAATAATAAAAGTAATAAAAGTATGGATCATAAAAATAGCTCAAGTTGGAAAACGAATAATGAAAGAACTTGAAAAAATCACCCTAATTTTTTTATTTCTATTTATGAAGAGGAAAGTGAAAGTATATGAACCAAATCAAAATGGAAAAGATTTCCAAATCAATAATAAAATGAATAATGAATCGACCATTCAAATTCGATCCATGAATTGGACAAATTATTCACTCACGGAGAAAAAAAGGAAAGACCTTTCTGATAGGATAATTACAATCAGGAATCAAATAGAACAAATTACAAAAGACAAGAAAAAAAGAGTTCAAACTTATGATGATAAAAGATTGGAATACCCAAAATATATTTGGCAGCTATTTAAAAGAAACAATATCCGATTAATACGAAAATTTCATTATTTTATGAAATTTTTCATTGAAAAAATATACATGGATATCTTCCTATGTACAATTAACATTCCAAGGATCCATGCACAACTTTTCTTTGAATCAAAAAATAAAATTCTAAATAAATCCATTTACAACGATGAAATAAATCAAGAAGGAATTGATGAAACAATTCAAAATACAATGAACTTTATTTCGACTGTAAAAAAGTTAGTTTCTAATACGAATACTAATATTAGTGATAATAATTTCAATAGTTATTTTGACTTATCTTCCTTGTCACAAGCATATGTATTTTACAAATTTTCACAAACCCCATTATTTAACAAGTATAACTTGAGATCCGTACTTCAAGATCGGGGTACCTATCATTATCTTAGGGGAGAAATAAAGGATTATTGTATAAAACGAGGAATATTTGATTACAAATCAAGGCATAAGAAAATGAAAAAGTCTGGAATGAATGAATGGAAAAACTGGTTAAAGGGTCATGATCAATACAATTTATCCCCGGCCAAATGGTCTCGATTGGAACCAAAAAAATGGCGAAGTAGAGTCAGCCGTATGATTAAAAACAAAGACTTAATGAAATTGGATTCAGATAAAAAAGAAAAAATTCATCATTACATGAAAGAAAATTATGATGCAGGGGATTCATTGACGAATCAAAATAAAAAAAACAAATTTAAAAAACATTACGGATATTATTTTTTTTCACATAAATATATGAATTATGGAGATAAGACGGACAAGAACTTATATATTTATGGATCAAAATTACAAGTAAATGGTCACCAAGAAATTCCTTATAATTTCAATACACGGAAACCCGACTTATTTTATGTATTGTTAAATATAGCAGTTGATGATTTTCTAAAAGAAAGATATATTATTGCTAAGGATAAAAATCTGGATAGAAAATATTTTAATTGTGGAATTTTCCATTTTTGTATTAGAAAGAATATCGATATTGAGACTTGGACCAATACTATTGAGACTTGGACCAATACGCATGTTGGCACTAAGATTAAGAAAAATACGAAAACTGAAACTCATAAGTATCACAAAATGAAAAAAAAAGATATTTCGATTCATGAAAAAATCAACCCACCCACACCCAATCAAAAAAGAAACTTTTTTGATTGGATGGGAATGAATCAAGAAAGATTCTCTCGTAATCGGAACATATTAAATCGAACATTTTGGTTGTTTCCAGAATTTGTGCTACTTTTTGATACATATAAGATTAAACCATGGGTGATACCAATCAAATTACTTCTTTTAGATTTGTATGCAAATGAACATGGCAGCCACATATCATCCAATCAAAAAGAATATCTTGAATTAAAAAATTCCAACCAACAAAAAAACGAACAACAGAGCCAAATAGGTCTTGGCTCAGATCTACGAAAAAAAAAAGATGTTGAAAAACATGACGTTAAATCTGGCGTTGAAAAAGAGGGAGAGACAAAAAAAGATGTTGAAAAACATGACGTTAAATCTGGCGTTGAAAAAGAGGGAGAGACAAAAAAAGATGTTGAAAAACATGACGTTAAATCTGGCGTTGAAAAAGAGGGAGAGAAGGATATTAAAAACGAAATGAATTTGTTCCTGAAACAATTTTTTTATTTTCAATTAAAATGGGTTGACCCCTTCAATCAATTAATGTTTAATAATCTTAAGGTGTATTGTTTCCTACTTAGACTGCCAGATATAAACAAAAAAATTTGGATATCCTCGGTTAAAAGAAGAGAGATGCATATGGATATGATATTGATGACGAATAAGAACGTTATTCCAGAATTACTAAAAAAAGGAATTTTTATTATCAAATCAATTCGTTTATTTATAGAATGGGATGAGCAATTTATTATCTATCAAACCATAAGTATTTCATTGGCGGATAAGAGTGAAAACCAAAATGAAACTAATGGAAAATGCATAAAAAAAAGAGATGTTGAGAAGAAGAATTTCGACAGATCCATTGCACAACATAGCAATATTCTTGTGAATAGAAAAAAAAAGAATTCGAATTTCCTTATTCCAGAAAATATTCTATCTACTAAACGTCGTAGAGAATTGCGAATTCGAATTCTTTTAAATTCCCGGAATTGGAATATTGTGGATATAAATCCAGTGTTTTTCAACGAAAACAAGATGAGAAACTGTGGACAATTTTTGAATGAAGACAGGTATCTTAATACAGATGTAAATAACATTAATATTAATACAGATGTAAATAACATTTTAAAATTAAAATTGCTTCTTTGGCCGAATTATCGATTAGAAGATTTAGCTTGTATGAATCGCTATTGGTTTAATACCAATAACGGCAGTCGTTTCAGTATGTTAAGGATACATATGTATCCACAATTTAGAATTAGTTAATGGTATATTGCTTGGATATCACATATTTGATAGATTCCGAAAGATGTACGCATAGGTTGCGTTACATTTTGGTACATGATACTAATTTAATGGCATATCAATTCAATTGGTTCTAGGAATAATAAATGGGCAGAATAGAATGTTCTTAGACACAAAGAAATAATTATCTTTCGTAAATGTATTTTCTCTCTTTCTATCCAAATCCCATTCGATTTTTTGAAAATCGAATGGGATTTGGATAGAATCAAAAAGTAGTATATGAATAAATCTACGCTTTTGCGTATACCAGATGAAAATGACTGGAATAATCATAATATAAATATAATAACATAATATAAATATAATAATTATTATTCCTGATCGGTAAAATCTATAAAATAAAAAGAAAGAAAACGGAAAAATATGTTATGGTAAAAAATTCATTCATCCCAGCTATTCAACAAGAAGAAAAAGAAGAAAACAACAAAGGGTCTGTTGAATTTCAAGTATTCAATTTCACCAATAAGATACGGAGACTTACTTCGCATTTGGAATTGCACAAAAAAGATTTTTTATCGCAAAGGGGTCTACGAAGAATTCTGGGAAAACGTCAACGGTTGCTGGCTTATTTGTCAAATAAAAATAGAGTACGTTATAAGAAATTAATTAGTCAGTTGGATATTCGGGAGTCTAAAATTTGTTAAATAAAAAAATAAATAAAAATTTCGTTTGAATTTTTTTTAGTTATTATATTAAAAATTTTTCTAAGCCTCGTTTTGAGCAATTCATGGAATACTGAATTAGGGAAGAAAGGATATGACTGTACCGGCCACAAGAAAAGATCTCATAATAGTCAATATGGGTCCTCACCACCCATCAATGCATGGTGTTCTTCGACTAATTGTTACTCTCGATGGTGAAGATGTTATTGACTGTGAACCCATATTGGGCTATTTACACAGAGGGATGGAGAAAATAGCGGAAAACCGAACAATTATACAATATCTGCCATATGTAACACGTTGGGATTATTTAGCTACTATGTTTACAGAAGCAATAACGGTAAATGCACCAGAACAGCTGGGAAATGTTCAAGTACCTCAAAGGGCCAGCTATATCAGAGTAATTATGTTAGAGCTGAGTCGTATAGCTTCTCATTTGTTATGGCTTGGACCTTTTATGGCGGATATCGGTGCACAGACTCCCTTTTTCTATATTTTTAGAGAGAGAGAATTGCTATATGATCTATTCGAAGCTGCCACAGGTATGCGAATGATGCATAATTATTTCCGTATCGGAGGAGTAGCTGCTGATCTACCTCATGGTTGGATAGATAAATGTTTGGATTTCTGCGATTATTTTTTAACAGAAGTTGTTGAATATCAAAAACTTATTACACGGAATCCCATTTTTTTGGAACGAGTTGAAGGAGTGGGCATTATTGGTGGAGAGGAAGCAATAAATTGGGGCTTATCAGGACCAATGTTAAGGGCTTCCGGGATCCAATGGGATCTTCGTAAAATTGATCATTATGAATGTTACAATGAATTAAATTGGGAAGTCCAATGGCAAAAAGAAGGAGATTCATTAGCTCGTTATTTAGTACGAATCGGTGAAATGAGGGAATCTATAAAAATTATTCAACAGGCTCTCGAAGGAATTCCCGGAGGACCCTATGAGAATTTAGAAGTTCGGCGCTTTAATAGTGCAAAAAATTCCGAATGGAATGATTTTGAATATAGATTCATTAGTAAAAAACCTTCACCCAATTTTGAATTGTCGAAACAAGAGCTTTATGTAAAAGTAGAAGCCCCAAAAGGGGAATTAGGAATTTATTTGATAGGGGATAATAGTGTTTTTCCCTGGAGATGGAAAATTCGTCCACCAGGTTTCATCAATTTGCAAATTCTTCCCCAGATAATTAAAAGAATGAAATTGGCTGATATCATGACGATACTGGGTAGTATAGATATCATTATGGGAGAAGTTGATCGTTGAAATGATAATTGGCGCGACAGAAGTACAAGCTATCAATTCTTTTTCTAAATCAGAATCGTTAAAAGAAATCTATGGATTCGGCTGGCTCTTTGTCCCCGTTTTGACCCTTATACTGGGAATTACTGTAGGGGTACTAGTAATTGTATGGTTAGAAAGAGAAATATCCGCAGCGATACAACAACGTATTGGACCTGAATATGCCGGCCCGTTGGGAATTCTTCAAGCTCTAGCAGACGGGACTAAACTACTTTTTAAAGAGGACCTCCTCCCATCTAGAGGAGATATTCGTTTGTTTAGTGTCGGACCGTCTATAGCAGTCATATCAATTTTACTAAGTTATTTAGTAATTCCTTTTGGGTATCGACTTGTTTTAGCCGATCTCAGTATAGGTGTTTCTTTATGGATCTCTATTTCAAGTATTGCTCCCATCGGGCTTCTTATATCAGGATATGGATCGAATAATAAATATTCCTTTTCAGGTGGTCTACGAGCTGCTGCTCAATCTATTAGTTATGAAATACCATTAACTCTATGTGTATTATCAATATCTCTACGTGTGATTCGTTGGAACATAAACTTTGACCTCTCCCAGAAATGAAATAAAGGAAAGAAGGTGAATGTATTGAATAGATATCTTCATTTTTTATTTTTTATTTTTTATTCATTCAATTCAGATCGATGAGTTAAACCAAATAGTTATATGAGTGAAAGAAAACAGCTTTTCAATTTGTAGTAAGAGGATAAAATCTCATTCCCTATATACAAGAAAAAAGTGACAGAAAACATAAGCAGTGAAAACTGTTTATCCCAAGATTTTTTGATTAGTCATCATATCTTGAAGCGGATGCAAAAGATCAACTGTATGGAGTTTCTATTACTGTACTTGTATATATTACCTTACCATAACCATAGCGGGGATCAATCAAAAATCAGTGAACAGTTAGGAACACCAAGATACACAAAGGATTAGTAATAGATAATGTAAGGTATAAAAAAAATAGGTATTTTCACATAAAAACGAATCATAATAGGGGCTTTAAGTTGGTAGAAACGATCAAGCAGTACTTCCCCACGATTTCGATCTAGAGTATGCTCCTATTCACTGAATAAATAAATTACTATCAAGAACGAATTAATCCCTTTATTTATTTTAAAATAGTACTTTTTTTTTTTTTTCTGAGAAAGAAGAACAGGAATAAAAGAAATAGAATGCAATAAATAATAGAATAAAAAAAAAGATCTTTATTTATTTTTTACTCCATATATAGCCATACATGTGGAATTCTGATTATTTATGATTCATGAACTAGTGACTAATTCTTTCTATCTATTTCTTTTTATAACGAGTATTTTATTGAAGGATTCAATTATTACCAAAACCAAACAAAGATTCATTTAAATTATAAGGGATGAGATCAATTCGGAAGCACCTTTTTCTAGCCGACAGAATTACATGGGTCTAATTTTTTGGACTCTCCGATGTATTTTTATTGTATCCACTATCCACGGATACCTTACCGAACAGGTCCTTACATTTATTTGTGTCCATAGAGAAGCCGTATGAGGTAAAAATCTCATGTACGGTTTTGGAATAGTGATGAGAACAGTGATGTTATTATCAACTATAATTATCTAACAGTTCAAGTACAGTTGATATAGTTGAGGCACAGTCAAAATATGGTTTTTGGGGGTGGAATCTGTGGCGGCAACCTATAGGGTTTATAGTTTTTATAATTTCTTCTCTTGCGGAATGTGAGAGATTGCCCTTTGATTTACCAGAAGCGGAGGAGGAATTAGTAGCAGGTTATCAAACTGAATATTCAGGTATAAAATATGGTTTATTTTACGTTGCTTCTTACCTAAATCTTTTAGTTTCTTCATTATTTGTAACAGTTCTTTATTTAGGGGGGTGGAATTTATCTATTCCGTACATATCCATTCCGGAACCTATCGGAACAAATGGAGTCTTGGGAATGACAGTTGGTATCTTTATTACATTAGCTAAAGCTTATTTGTTTCTGTTCATCTCTATCACAACAAGATGGACTTTACCTAGGATGAGAATGGATCAGCTATTAAATCTTGGATGGAAATTTCTTTTACCTATTTCTCTAGGTAATCTATTATTGACAACTTCTTTCCAACTTGTTTCACTATAAATACAAAGAATACGATAACGATATTCTATACTCATAACCTCTCTTAAACAAGAAAAAAAAAAAAACATCAATTTATTCATCGATATATACAATATGTTTCCTATGGTGACTAGGTTCATGAATTATGGTCAACAAACAATACGAGCCGCAAGGTACATTGGTCAAAGTTTCGTAATTACCTTATCCCACACAAATCGTTTGCCTATAACTATTCAATATCCTTATGAAAAATCTATCACATCAGATCGTTTCCGCGGTCGAATCCATTTTGAATTTGATAAATGTATTGCTTGTGAAGTATGTGTTCGTGTATGCCCTATAGATCTACCCGTTGTTGATTGGAGATTTGAAAGAGATATTAAAAAGAAACAATTGCTTAATTATAGTATTGATTTCGGTATTTGTATATTTTGTGGTAACTGTGTCGAATATTGTCCAACAAACTGTTTATCAATGACTGAAGAATATGAACTTTCTACTTATGATCGTCACGAATTGAATTATAATCAAATTGCTTTGGGTCGGTTACCAATGTCAGTAATTGGAGATTACACAATTCAAACCGTTATGAATTCGACCCAAAGCAAAATATACAAAGAAAAATCCCTCGATTCAAGAACAATTACCAATTCCTAAGATATTGTTTTGATATTCTGATAGAAAGGATACAAGCTTTTTTTATTTTGGTTAGTCAGTTACTATAAATAATAACTATTAATTGTTGAGGATCATTCTTTGATTTAAACTGAGAATTTCTTTTTTTCGTGATGATTTCCAAATATCAAATGGAAACTACTCTTTTCTAGGATGAAAAAAAAAAATGGGGTAAGTGCTTTTCCCTTCCTGGACTATTCAGTAAGGTCATGAAATCTTTAGACTTATTTATCTCTTATTTTATACATAATGGATTTATCTGGACCAATACATGAGATTCTTGTAGTATTTCTAGGAGCAGTTCTTATATTAGGGGGTCTAGGAGTAGTCTTATTTACTAATCCAATTTATTCTGCCTTTTCGTTGGGATTGGTTCTTGTTTGTATATCCTTATTATATATTCCATCGAATTCCTATTTTGTAGCTGCCGCGCAACTCCTTATTTATGTAGGAGCCATAAATGTCTTAATCATATTTGCTGTAATGTTCATGAATGGTTCGGAATATTCCAATGATTCCCGTCTTTGGACCATTGGAGATGGGGTTACGTCACTGGTTTGTATAAGTATTCTTTTTTCACTAATTACTACTATCCCAGATACGTCGTGGTACGGAATTCTTTGGACTACAAGATCAAACCAGATTCTAGAACAGGACTTAATAATTAACGTTCAACAAATTGGGATTCATTTATCAACAGATTTTTATCTTCCGTTTGAACTCATTTCTATAATTTTATTAGTTTCCTTAATAGGTGCAATTACTATGGCTCGTCAATAAAAAATAGTTATAATTCCAAAAAGTTTTAGAATTCTATTTTTAAAAAGTCTCAAGTTTTTAGTTAAAGCCATTACCAATACCTTCTTTTGTTCTGTAATTGTAATTGTTCTATTATAGTCAATCGAATCATTCTAATTGTTGTTCATATTGAAATAAATCGAGATTGATGAGGAGTTAGTCGATGATGTTCGAGCATGTACTTTTTTTGAGTATCTATTTATTTTCTATTGGTATCTATGGATTAATCACAAGTCGAAACATGGTTAGAGCGCTTATGTGTCTTGAGCTTATACTAAATTCGGTTAATATAAATCTCGTAACATTTTCTGATTTATTTGATAGTCGCCAATTAAAAGGAGACATTTTCTCAATCTTTGTCATAGCTATTGCAGCTGCAGAAGCAGCTATTGGGTTAGCTATTGTTTCGTCGATCCATCATAACATAAAATCAACTCGTATCAATCAATCGAATTTGTTGAATAATTAGTCCTAATCATTCATTATATAAATATAAGAAAGAAAGACATATTAATTATTTATCATAATTCGATTAATATATATATATATATATTTTTCATAAATATAAAATATTATTTCATATTTATGTGCGACTCATATGACTGTGATTGGTAAAACGTAAATCAAAATCTCTTGGTAGTTTATCATGAACAGATTTAGAAATATATTCATTCTAAAAAATTTATATAAATTACTGATTCATCTGGTATCTACAATATAAATATATAATTCATTTACTACTGATTTTATCATACCAGATCGAAAATTCTTTATGTTCAAAACTTTAATTTTTAGTTTCAATGTCACATTCAGTCAAAATTTATGATACATGTATAGGGTGTACTCAATGTGTACGAGCCTGCCCCACGGATGTATTGGAAATGATACCTTGGGACGGATGTAAAGCTAAACAAATTGCTTCCGCGCCAAGAACCGAGGATTGTGTAGGTTGTAAGAGATGTGAATCCGCTTGCCCAACAGATTTTTTGAGTGTCCGTGTTTATTTATGGCATGAAACAACTCGCAGCATGGCTCTATCTTATTGATTGATACGTTACAAAAAACTCCACTTGAATCATTTGATTCCCCTTTACCGACAAAAGCCCCTACTCTAGAACATAGATTCTGAGCACGGTCTTTTCTGGTCAAAGCGTATCTTGTCTTTATCACGAGTTATTTTCCTTGGTTAACACTACTTGTTGTTTTGCCGATATTTGCGGGTTCTTTAATTTTTATTCCCCCTATGAGGGGGAATAAGGTGTTTCGGTGGTATACCATATGTATATGTTTATTAGAACTCCTTCTAACGACTTATGCATTTTGTTACCATTTCCAATTGGATGATCCATTAATCCAATTGGAAGAAGATTTTCAATGGATAAAAATTTTTGATTTTCACTGGAGATTGGGAATTGATGGACTTTCCATAGGACCTATTTTATTGACAGGATTTATCACCACTTTAGCTACTTTAGCAGCTTGGCCAGTTACTCGAAATTCGCGATTGTTCTATTTCCTGATGTTAGCAATGTACAGTGGTCAAATAGGATCATTTTCTTCTCGAGACCTTTTACTTTTTTTCATCATGTGGGAGTTAGAATTAATTCCTGTTTACTTACTTTTATCCATGTGGGGAGGAAAGAAACGTTTGTACTCGGCTACAAAGTTTATTTTGTACACTGCAGGGAGTTCTATTTTTCTCTTAATAGGAGTTCTAGGTATGGGTTTATATGGTTCCAATGAACCAACATTAGATTTTGAAAGACTAGCTAATCAATCATATCCTATGGCATTGGAAATAATATTCTATTTTGGTTTCCTTATTGTTTATGCTGTCAAATCACCGATTATACCCCTACATACATGGTTACCAGATACCCATGGAGAGGCACATTACAGTACATGTATGCTTCTAGCCGGAATCTTATTAAAAATGGGAGCATATGGATTGATTCGGATAAATATGGAATTGTTACCCCATGCTCATTCTATATTTTCTCCCTGGTTTGTGATAGTGGGAACAATGCAAATAATCTATGCAGCTTCAACCTCTTTCGGTCAACGCAATTTTAAAAAGAGAATAGCCTATTCCTCCGTATCGCACATGGGTTTCACAATTATAGGAATTGGTTCTATAACCGGCATGGGACTAAATGGAGCCATTTTACAAATGCTTTCCCATGGATTTATTGGTGCTGCACTTTTTTTCTTGGTGGGAACGAGTTGTGATAGAATACGTCTTGTTTATCTCGACGAAATGGGGGGGATATCAATCCCAATGCCAAAAATATTTACCATGTTCAGTAGTTTCTCGATGGCTTCTCTTGCATTGCCAGGAATGAGTGGTTTTGTTGCAGAATTAGTAGTATTATTTGGGATAATTACCAGCTCAAAATTTCTTTTGGTGCCAAAAGTGCTAATTATCTTTTTAATGGCAATTGGAATGATATTAACTCCTATTTATTTATTATCTATGTTACGTCAGATGTTCTATGGATACAAGCTATTCAATGTTCCGAACTCTAATTTTTCCGATTCTGGACCACGAGAACTATTTATTTCGATCTGTATCTTTCTACCCGTAATAGGGATTGGTATTTATCCGGATTTTGTTCTCTTGTTATCAGTTGACAAGGTACAAGCTATTCTATCTAATTATTTTTATAGATAGTTTTCATTAATGAAACAAAAAGTCTTATAATTCTTTAATTTTTTAAATCGTTCGCTGTAGAATGCAAAAGAAAAAAAAATGAAGTTAATTAAGATTTTAATGAGATGCCTCTAGAGTTTTTGAGAACCATTTGACTCAAAGAGTCAAATGGTTCTCAAAAACTCTAACAAGCTTTCGTTATATATGAGACAATCTTCTTATGTATTCTTCATGTAGTTTATTCAATTAGAGTTATGTTAATGTGAATGACCCATAACTATGTAGACCTATTCCTAATAAATTAATCCCAAAATAGCATATCCAAATTATAAGAAATCCTATAGAAGCTACAAGTGCCGAATTTATATCTCGGAAACTTTGATTTGTTCTAGTATGCGAATAAATCGCGAATATGGTCCAAGTAATAAATGCCCAAGTTTCCTTGGGGTCCCAATTCCAATAAGATCCCCATGTCTCATTAGCCCATACTGCTCCGGAAAGAATGCCCATAGTTAAAAAGGTAAACCCCAAACTAATGACACGCGAACTCCAATAATCCAAACGCTGAGTCAATTGATATTTGTAATAATTTCGAAATGAAAGAAAAGAAGTGTTTTTAAAAACACTTCTTTTTTTAGTCAAGTATTCGATTTCACCAACGAAAAATTTCTTAATTAAGAAGTGTTTTCTTTTCAAAAAAATATTGATGTTTTTTCGAAATGTAATGACTAGAAGAGCGACTGATAATAATGATCCACATAAAAGAGCTGCATAGCTCAATAACATCATACTTACGTGCATCATTAACCACTGAGATTGTAGGGCGGGTACTAATATTGCGGATTGATGCATTTCCGTTAAAAGACCCGACGTGGCGAAACCTTGGGTAAAAATAGCACTTGGTGCGGTTATTGCGCTTAAATCATTTTTTGTGTTTTGTATCTTAATCTTAGAAATCATATGCATAATGGAGAAACTCCATGAAAGGAAAATTAATGATTCGTATAAATTACTTAATGGGAAATGCCTTGAATAAATCCAACGAATAACTAATAATCCTGTTATAGAGAAAAAGGTGGCTATCATTCCTTTTTCTGACGAATCGCGCAATCCCACGATTTCGTGGACTAATAAGGTCATCAAATGAATCATAATTACCATTAAAATGATCGAAAAAGAGATATGAGTTAATATATGTTCTAAAGTCACAAATATCATAAAAAGGAGGAGCCCCATTACAGAATTAAAATCGGGAATTAAATACATTATAGGATCCATTATGTCCCTTCTTTTAGGGGATGCCGCCACTCGGACTCGAACCGAGATGCTCTAGCACTGCTTCCTAAGAGCAGCGTGTCTACCGATTTCACCATGGCGGCTTACTTTAAATAATAATAAATAATAGTCAGTTCATGTTGAATCGTCGAGATTCCAGAATTGCATATAGTTTAGAAAACTTGATGAGAATCGATGAATAAAGCTCGTTTTCATTTGAAATTCATATGTGAATTTAAATAATCCTTAGTTAGTATCGCTGTGGGGTTCATTTTTAACAATCAACTTTCACATACTAGAAACTGAGTTCTCCTGGAACAGATAGAACTCAAAATTGTCCCTTTTTCTATGTTTTTTTTTATAAAACCATTTTTTTATGACAATTCGTTTATTTCATGGATTTCTAAAAAAAAAAAAAACATAGAAATAGAATTGCATATGTATCACAATCAAATCACTAAATCAAAGGAAATTTTCTAACAATTTCAATACCTTAGTATTATTAATAATACTATTAGTTGTAGTTGTGTCCATAATTTATAATTTATGATACCATTTACTAAATTACTAAATCTAATTGGGTCCTGGGCTATACATATAAGAAAAGAGTTTCAATCTCTCAATTAACTTTTTGAAAAGTTAAAAAAGTTAATTGAGAGATTGAAAAAAAAAAAATAATAATAAATAATAAAAATATCGCGAGTTAACATTAACTTCAAAATGAAAAATAATGAGTATATTATAATGAAAACTAAAATAATACTTATCTTATAGAGACCAAGAGATGGAAAAATTCTTATTCTACATACCACAGCAGCTAGTTCTAACTCATATTGAGGAGTTCAACACATTAGTTAATGTGAATCATTCATCTTGAATTCAAAAAGTTTCAATTCTTTATGGTATGTCGACTCAGATCATTTCAAGATTTTCTTTTATTATTTATTTACGGCAAAAAAAAAACTTTTAGAGCGCCCGGTGGAAACAGATTTAGCTAAAGAAAGAGCTTTTACTGCAGTTAAATATCCCTTCTTCTTCCAAATATTTTTACGAATACGTTTCTTTGACAGAGAAATACGTTTTTTTGGAACCGCCATTCAAAAAGGAGTACTCATTTTTATCGTTGTATGTGAAAGACATGTATTGTTCAAATCAAAATAGACCATTCTTTTTAGTTATTATCCATAATTATCTTGTGGATAATAAATTTAATAACATAACATGCAAAATCTAAAAATACAAATAAATATATGTGCCCATTATATATCGCATATATAGGGATATAAAAAAAAAAGGAAGAGAGTCTTATTTTTAAAATCCAAATAATTTTTTTTTTATTATTTATTTTATTTATTATTTATTTTATTTATTATTTATTTTATTAATTCCATTTTAAATATTAATATTAATTCCATTTTAAATATTAATATTAATTCCATTTTAAAAATTTAAATTTATTAATGATTAAGTTCAGCGTGCGATCCCTAGAATTTGAATTCTAATTTAATTAGAATTAGTCGTTAATCTCTTAAACAAGACATTCCATTACCGGAGAAAGATAACCTTAGTCCATTTTTGAGTTCAGTTCTATATGAAGTAAGGAGTATCATAATACTTCCAAGAAACATAAGTTTTCCTTATTGGAATCCAATCAATTAGCTCTTATTAGATAATTACTCAAATTCAATTAATTAGAATAACTAAGGTACCCTTTTATTGATTCGAATTAGTAATGGATACTATGACCCACATTCGAATTAAACACTGTTTTTGGTATAACTCTTTTTCCTTACTATATTATATGGTTATAACTCACCAGAATATAATAGTAAATATAATAGTAATAGTAGTAGTAGAATGTTGATTTCTTTTATTATTGTTCCTCTCGAAAGAGGTAAGAATTGGTGAATCGGAAACAATAATAAAAAAAAAATGAAATTTGTTTTTTATGGAACATACATATCAATATGCATGGATAATACCCTTTCTTCCACTTACAGTTACTATATCAATAGTATTTGGACTTCTGATTATTCCCACAGCAACAAAAAATCTTCATCGTATGTGTGCTTTTATTAGTATTTTAATGCTAAGTATAACTATGGCGTTTTCGGCTAATCTGTCTCTTCAGCAAATAAATGGAAGTTTTATTTATCAATATCTATGGTCTTGGACCATCAATAATGATTTTTCATTAGAGTTTGGATACTTGATCGATCCACTTACTTCGATTATGTCAATACTAATTACTACTGTGGGAATTATGGTTCTTATTTATAGTGACAACTATATGTCTCACGATCAAGGATATTTGAGATTTTTTGCTTATATGAGTTTTTCTAATACTTCCATGTTGGGATTAGTTACTAGTTCCAATCTGATACAAATTTATATTTTTTGGGAACTAGTGGGAATGTGTTCGTATTTATTAATAGGTTTTTGGTTTACACGACCAATTGCAGCAAGTGCTTGCCAAAAAGCTTTTGTAACTAATCGTGTAGGGGATTTTGGTTTATTATTAGGAATCTTAGGTTTTTATTGGATAACAGGCAGTTTTGAATTTCGGGATTTGTTCGAAATAGTAAAAAACTTGATCCATAATAATGAGGTCAATTCTTTATTTGCTACTCTGTGCGCATCTTTCTTATTCGTCGGCGCAATCGCGAAATCTGCACAATTTCCCCTTCATGTATGGTTACCTGATGCCATGGAGGGACCTACTCCTATTTCGGCTCTTATACACGCTGCTACCATGGTAGCAGCGGGGATTTTTCTTGTAGCTCGGCTTCTTCCTCTTTTCATAGTAATACCTTACATAATGAATCTAATATCTTTAATAGGCGTAATAACAGTATTATTAGGAGCCACTTTGGCTCTTGCTCAAGGAGACATTAAAAAAAGTTTAGCCTATTCTACAATGTCTCAATTGGGTTATATTATGTTAGCTCTAGGTATGGGTTCTTATCGAGCTGCTTTATTCCATTTAATCACTCATGCCTATTCTAAAGCTTTATTGTTTTTAGGATCCGGATCTATTATTCATTCAATGGAACCTATTGTTGGTTATTCACCAGATAAAAGTCAAAATATGGTTCTTATGGGCGGTTTAACAAAATATGTTCCAATTACAAGAATGACTTTTTTATTAGGTACACTTTCTCTTTGTGGTATTCCGCCTCTTGCTTGTTTTTGGTCCAAAGATGAAATTCTTAATGATAGTTGGTTGTATTCACCAATTTTCGCAATAATAGCTTGTTTCACAGCAGGATTAACTGGATTTTATATGTTTCGGATGTATTTACTTACTTTTGATGGACATTTGCGTGTTAATTTTAAAAATTACAGTAGTACTAAAAATGGATCGTTCTTTTTAATATCTCTATGGGGAAAAGACGAAGCGCCTAAAGCAGTAAATAGAAATTCATTTTTCGCAATAATCAATAATAAGGTCTCTCTTTCTTCATCTTCAAAGGATACATATAAAATATATTATAATGTAATAAATAGAATACGCTGTTTTAGTACTTACTTTGGAAAAAAAGATACTTATATGTATCCTCATGAATCGGACAATACTATGCTATTCCCTCTACTTATATTGGGATTATTCACTTTGTTTATTGGATCAATAGGAATTCCTTTTGATCAAAGAGTAGTAGATTTGGATATATTATCCAAATGGTTAACTCCATCAACAAACCTTTTGCATCAAAATTCAAATTACTCTGTAGATTGGTATGAATTTTTTACAAATGCAATTTTTTCAGTAAGTCTAGCCCTTTTCGGACTATTAATGGCATATTTTTTTTACGGGTCTGTTTATTCATCTTTCCAAAATTTGTATTTAATCAATTCATTTTTTAAAAAGGGTCCTAAAAGAATTATCTTGGACCCAATTAAAAATTTAATATATGATTGGTCATATAATCGTGGTTATATAGATATTTTTTATACTAAGGTCTTGACCATGGGTGTCAGAGGATTAGCCGAACTAATTGAGTTTTTTAATAGACATGTAATTGATGGAATTACAAATGGAGTTGGGGTTGGAAGTTTCTTTATAGGGGAAGGTATCAAATATATGGGAGGTGGACGAATTTCTTCTTATTTATTCTTGTATTTTTCTTATGTATCAATATTTTTATTTATTTTTTTATTTAACAAATTTTAGACTCCCGAATATCCAACTGACTAATTAATTTCTTATAACGTACTCTATTTTTATTTGACAAATAAGCCAGCAACCGTTGACGTTTTCCCAGAATTCTTCGTAGACCCCTTTGCGATAAAAAATCTTTTTTGTGCAATTCCAAATGCGAAGTAAGTCTCCGTATCTTATTGGTGAAATTGAATACTTGAAATTCAACAGACCCTTTGTTGTTTTCTTCTTTTTCTTCTTGTTGAATAGCTGGGATGAATGAATTTTTTACCATAACATATTTTTCCGTTTTCTTTCTTTTTATTTTATAGATTTTACCGATCAGGAATAATAATTATTATATTTATATTATGTTATTATATTTATATTATGATTATTCCAGTCATTTTCATCTGGTATACGCAAAAGCGTAGATTTATTCATATACTACTTTTTGATTCTATCCAAATCCCATTCGATTTTCAAAAAATCGAATGGGATTTGGATAGAAAGAGAGAAAATACATTTACGAAAGATAATTATTTCTTTGTGTCTAAGAACATTCTATTCTGCCCATTTATTATTCCTAGAACCAATTGAATTGATATGCCATTAAATTAGTATCATGTACCAAAATGTAACGCAACCTATGCGTACATCTTTCGGAATCTATCAAATATGTGATATCCAAGCAATATACCATTAACTAATTCTAAATTGTGGATACATATGTATCCTTAACATACTGAAACGACTGCCGTTATTGGTATTAAACCAATAGCGATTCATACAAGCTAAATCTTCTAATCGATAATTCGGCCAAAGAAGCAATTTTAATTTTAAAATGTTATTTACATCTGTATTAATATTAATGTTATTTACATCTGTATTAAGATACCTGTCTTCATTCAAAAATTGTCCACAGTTTCTCATCTTGTTTTCGTTGAAAAACACTGGATTTATATCCACAATATTCCAATTCCGGGAATTTAAAAGAATTCGAATTCGCAATTCTCTACGACGTTTAGTAGATAGAATATTTTCTGGAATAAGGAAATTCGAATTCTTTTTTTTTCTATTCACAAGAATATTGCTATGTTGTGCAATGGATCTGTCGAAATTCTTCTTCTCAACATCTCTTTTTTTTATGCATTTTCCATTAGTTTCATTTTGGTTTTCACTCTTATCCGCCAATGAAATACTTATGGTTTGATAGATAATAAATTGCTCATCCCATTCTATAAATAAACGAATTGATTTGATAATAAAAATTCCTTTTTTTAGTAATTCTGGAATAACGTTCTTATTCGTCATCAATATCATATCCATATGCATCTCTCTTCTTTTAACCGAGGATATCCAAATTTTTTTGTTTATATCTGGCAGTCTAAGTAGGAAACAATACACCTTAAGATTATTAAACATTAATTGATTGAAGGGGTCAACCCATTTTAATTGAAAATAAAAAAATTGTTTCAGGAACAAATTCATTTCGTTTTTAATATCCTTCTCTCCCTCTTTTTCAACGCCAGATTTAACGTCATGTTTTTCAACATCTTTTTTTGTCTCTCCCTCTTTTTCAACGCCAGATTTAACGTCATGTTTTTCAACATCTTTTTTTGTCTCTCCCTCTTTTTCAACGCCAGATTTAACGTCATGTTTTTCAACATCTTTTTTTTTTCGTAGATCTGAGCCAAGACCTATTTGGCTCTGTTGTTCGTTTTTTTGTTGGTTGGAATTTTTTAATTCAAGATATTCTTTTTGATTGGATGATATGTGGCTGCCATGTTCATTTGCATACAAATCTAAAAGAAGTAATTTGATTGGTATCACCCATGGTTTAATCTTATATGTATCAAAAAGTAGCACAAATTCTGGAAACAACCAAAATGTTCGATTTAATATGTTCCGATTACGAGAGAATCTTTCTTGATTCATTCCCATCCAATCAAAAAAGTTTCTTTTTTGATTGGGTGTGGGTGGGTTGATTTTTTCATGAATCGAAATATCTTTTTTTTTCATTTTGTGATACTTATGAGTTTCAGTTTTCGTATTTTTCTTAATCTTAGTGCCAACATGCGTATTGGTCCAAGTCTCAATAGTATTGGTCCAAGTCTCAATATCGATATTCTTTCTAATACAAAAATGGAAAATTCCACAATTAAAATATTTTCTATCCAGATTTTTATCCTTAGCAATAATATATCTTTCTTTTAGAAAATCATCAACTGCTATATTTAACAATACATAAAATAAGTCGGGTTTCCGTGTATTGAAATTATAAGGAATTTCTTGGTGACCATTTACTTGTAATTTTGATCCATAAATATATAAGTTCTTGTCCGTCTTATCTCCATAATTCATATATTTATGTGAAAAAAAATAATATCCGTAATGTTTTTTAAATTTGTTTTTTTTATTTTGATTCGTCAATGAATCCCCTGCATCATAATTTTCTTTCATGTAATGATGAATTTTTTCTTTTTTATCTGAATCCAATTTCATTAAGTCTTTGTTTTTAATCATACGGCTGACTCTACTTCGCCATTTTTTTGGTTCCAATCGAGACCATTTGGCCGGGGATAAATTGTATTGATCATGACCCTTTAACCAGTTTTTCCATTCATTCATTCCAGACTTTTTCATTTTCTTATGCCTTGATTTGTAATCAAATATTCCTCGTTTTATACAATAATCCTTTATTTCTCCCCTAAGATAATGATAGGTACCCCGATCTTGAAGTACGGATCTCAAGTTATACTTGTTAAATAATGGGGTTTGTGAAAATTTGTAAAATACATATGCTTGTGACAAGGAAGATAAGTCAAAATAACTATTGAAATTATTATCACTAATATTAGTATTCGTATTAGAAACTAACTTTTTTACAGTCGAAATAAAGTTCATTGTATTTTGAATTGTTTCATCAATTCCTTCTTGATTTATTTCATCGTTGTAAATGGATTTATTTAGAATTTTATTTTTTGATTCAAAGAAAAGTTGTGCATGGATCCTTGGAATGTTAATTGTACATAGGAAGATATCCATGTATATTTTTTCAATGAAAAATTTCATAAAATAATGAAATTTTCGTATTAATCGGATATTGTTTCTTTTAAATAGCTGCCAAATATATTTTGGGTATTCCAATCTTTTATCATCATAAGTTTGAACTCTTTTTTTCTTGTCTTTTGTAATTTGTTCTATTTGATTCCTGATTGTAATTATCCTATCAGAAAGGTCTTTCCTTTTTTTCTCCGTGAGTGAATAATTTGTCCAATTCATGGATCGAATTTGAATGGTCGATTCATTATTCATTTTATTATTGATTTGGAAATCTTTTCCATTTTGATTTGGTTCATATACTTTCACTTTCCTCTTCATAAATAGAAATAAAAAAATTAGGGTGATTTTTTCAAGTTCTTTCATTATTCGTTTTCCAACTTGAGCTATTTTTATGATCCATACTTTTATTACTTTTATTATTACTTTTATTACTTTTGAAATTAGTAAAGCCCATTTTATTCTTTCTTTTAAAAATCTTAGAAATATAAATATAAATATAGAAAATTGATTTTGAACCTTTCCAATTGTTTTGTCGATTTCTTGAGAAATGGGTTTAAAAAAAGAAAATCGTTTTCGGGGAGAACCAAAGGGAACTTTCGCTTCCTTTCCCCATATTGTTAAAAAACAATTTTTGTTTTTTTTTTCTTTCATTGAATCTCTATGACCAGACCGTACTTTAATTTTAGCTCCTCGCCAAGGTTTCAAACAGAAAGGATATAGAATCTTTATCTGAATCCCGTCTGCTAACCAATCTTTAGGAAATTCTGTTTCTGATAATGGAACACCGTTGTAGGTGCAGTTAATATGCATTTCTTTATTCAATGCCTTAAAATCTTCGTACCACTCGGGGAATTGGAATAATAACATACGGCCTACATTTTTAGCTATTATCAATAAAGGTAATACGATGTTTTTTCTAAGAAAAGATTGGGTTACTAACATCGACCCTCTTATTATTTGAGTAAGCATAAGGGCATCCCAAGTTTCGGATATTATTCTCCGGCGATCTTTTTCTTCTTCCTCTTCTTCCTTTTTTTTGTCTTTTTTGTCTTTTTTGTCTTCTTCCTTTTTTTTGTCTTTTTTGTCTTTTTTGTCTTTTTTGTCTTTTTTGTCTTTTTTGTCTTTTTTGTCTTTTTTGTCTTTTTTGTCTTTTTTGTCTTTTTTGTCTTTTTTGTCTTTTTTGTCTTTTTTGTCTTTTTTGTCTTTTTCGTCTTTTTCGTTTGCTTTTTCCTCCTCAAAATCAGAAATTTGAAATTCTGATTCTCTACCAACCCAGTTCCTAAAAATTATATTTGTAATTTTCGAAATATCAAAAGGAGAAACAAAAAATGTTTTGTCTATTCGATCCAAAAAAAGTGGGGAATGCACATTTGCTTGAAACATTTCAGAAATAACTATTTTGCGTCTTTGAGCACGCACGGATCCTTTTATGAGATCCCGACTAAAATCTGATTGTTGAGAGTAACGTATCAAAGCCAGTTCTTCCTCGTCTTCCTCATCTTTTTTATCTTTTTTATCTTGGGCATTCTTCTTCTCACTAGTATCACTAGTAGTAGTATTAGTAGTATCAGAATTGGCCTTTAGATCCTTATTATTAAAAATTACCACACGTTTGGCTTTTCTTGGGCGAATATCAGGATCTTCCTCTTCCTCTTCCTTTTTTTTATCTTTATCTTTATCTTTATCTTTATCTTCCTCTTCCTCTTCCTCTTCCTCTTCCTCTTCCGCTTTCGCTTTCGCTTTCGCTTTCGCTTCCGCCTGCTCCTCCAAATCCTCGGCGTCGTCCAATTTGTATAACCATTGAGAAACCATTTCACTTATTTCTTCTATTTCACTTATTTCTTCTATTTCACTTATTTCTTCTATTTCACTTATTTCTTCTATTTCTTCTTCTATTTCTTCTTCTATTTCACTTATTTCTTCTATTTCACTTATTTCTTCTATTTCACTTATTTCTTCTATTTCTTCTTCTATTTCTTCTTCTATTTCTTCTTCTATTTCACTTATTTCTTCTATTTCACTTATTTCTTCTATTTCTTCTTCTATCGGATTCTTTTGATGTTCAAATTCTCGAGAATTATAATTATTAGGAAGTGGGTCATTCATTTTATTTATGCAAAACATTTCTATAGAATCCTCTATAGAATCCTCTATAGAATCCTCTATGATTGTTCCTCGATAGGGTCCGTTCAAAAAAGGATCATACATTTTGGGCAGGCATTCTTGTTCATTTTCATCATTATAGAATCTAGTCCTTTTTTCAAACATATCGAGAACAAGGAATCCTTTTTCTAAACCTTCGATTCGACTTATTAATTCATTTTTCAAGTTGTACTTTTTTTGTTCATTAGTAGAAACCCAATAATTATATTGGTCTTCGTGGCATAGTTTTTTCGTTGTGTACAAAGAAATTATTCGCTCTATCATTTCCGAAAAGGTTGATAAACTTGGTAGATATGTAAAAGACATTTTTTGTTTTCCATCACTTGGACACGTATCAAAAAAATATTGTGAAATTTCATTTCGTATAGCATTTTCAAATTGATTATTTTTTATATATCGCAATGGACGATTCCATCGGTTATAATCGAAAAGAAACGTAAGAAAAGGTTTTTCAAATCCAAATCCAAATCGGAGACAAGTGTTTTTTTTTTTCTTCAGTTTTCCAAATTCCCAATTATCTTGATGGGTATCAAGATAAGAATCTTCGTAAACTGGGCTATCTTTATAGCATGTCTCATTAACATTAAAGTGAAACTTTAATTCATTTTTTGTTTTTTCCTTTCTATTTCTATTCACCCGGATCTCTGAAGGGTCTTCTTCGGCGGATCCCCCTTGTTCGTGTTTAGTCTTCTTCGTTTCCAAATTTGTTTCTTCTTCTTTCTTTGTTTCTTCCTCACTTTCTTCCTCACTTTCTTTCTTTCTTTCTACATCGCTTTCTTCCTCACTTTCTTCCTCACTTTCTTCCTCACTTTCTTTCTTTCTTTCTACATCGCTTTCTTCCTCACTTTCTTCCTCACTTTCTTCCTCACTTTCTTCCTCACTTTCTTTCTTTCTTTCTACATCGCTTTCTTCCTCACTTTCTTCCTCACTTTCTTCCTCACTTTCTTTCTTTCTTTCTACATCACTTTCTTCCTCACTTTCTTTCTTTCTTTCTACATCGCTTTCTTCCTCACTTTCTTTCTTTCTTTTTGATTTTTTGTTTTCTTTCACTTTCAGTTTTTTAGTGACAATAGGCGATGGCATTCTGCCTAAATAGTAGACACAGGTGATAAATAAGAGAATACTAAAGACTTGAGCCATATAATTTTTAAATTCTGACACAAAGTACTTATTAGATTGAATAGAATGGTTTTTCCGTATCCAGAATAATAACAATCCAACACATTTCATGAATAAAATGTGACCAATTAACCAACCAACAAAACTACTTGTTACAAATAAAATCTTGTTATTGCATCGAAACATAGAAATGTTGACTAATCTGGTTAACGTTGAGCTTGGTAAAAGAAAATGGTTGAATAATTGAAAAATAAGATTATTCAGGAATACCCATTTCATGCTGAGATTACGCATAAAATTTATGGTAGTAGATCCATAATCAAAAAAACCTTTTTGATTGTTATTGTTCCAGAAGAAATGAAACAAAAGATACGGTAGAACTAGGACAGTTATTGTATGGGGTCTACCCAATGCTAGATGCAGAGGCGCATAACAAATTGATAGAAACATCATGAGCTGTCCCGTAATAAAACCGGTTGTTGCTGATACCTCCTTCTCGGTTCCTTCTTCCATAACCCGAGCTCGGAGAAGGAAGAGATAAGAGGGCCCTATGGAGAATGTAGTCAGAAATCCATAATAGAGTCCGACCACAACGACCGAATTTATTATCTTCATGCATAAGGATAATAGATTACCTAATAGAAAAGAGTTCAAAATTATAAAATAGTTTAAAATCATCACAAACCTCCCTTGTTTTATTGCTGAAATTATTGATAGTATATTTTATTATTTTTTAAATATATCCTTAATATATATAATAATATAACAAATATAAATTGTCAATATATATGGATTCTTCTTTTTTTATGATATCCTTAATATATATAATAATATAACAAATATAAATTGTCAATATATATGGATTCTTATTTTTTAAATATATCCTTAATATATATAATAATATAACAAATATAAATTGTCAATATATATATGGAAAAATATAGACTATAAATGACATCTCTTATGTCAATGACACCAAACAAATTAAATGAATGGAATTGGGATATAGATGGAATATAATGAAATAGAGCCACTTCGGGGTTCCCTATCTATGAAATGAGGCATGGAACGGAGCCACTACGAAGAAGTTCCGGGAGTGAAACTCTATGAGGTCGAATCTCCCGTTGTTCCTCAGTAGCTCAGTGGTAGAGCGGTTGGCTGTTAACTGACTGGTCGTGGGTTCGAATCCTACTTGGGGAGATTTTCTTTATTCTTAATTAAAGAAAAGAATGAAGAATGGAATTAAAGGGCTCGCTCTTACCGTTAGGAGTAGGTAACCCGTTCCCTGTCGTTGTTTCTATTGCATTCTATCTCA